GGTAACGCTGGTGAATTAACAGAAACGGAAAGAGAGGGATTCGAACCCTCGGTAAACAAAAAGCCTACATAGCAGTTCCAATGCTACGCCTTGAACCACTCGGCCATCTTTCCTACATAATCTTATTATTGACCAGAAACCGAGTGAATAGCGAGTTACTCATATTATTTTATTGCAGTACGGGCACAACCGAGGTTCTATAGTAATCCAAAATTCCTTTCAAATTTCCTATTTATAAACAACAACTTCTCTTATCATTTATCCCCTTATCATCTATCCCATAGATCTATTACAAATTCATGAATCGTACTATGGATTTTTCTATTTCATTTCAATGGTATAATGATTATTCCATCCCTTTTCCTCCTTGGATCATAACCAAATCCAAATTTCTCGAGTTATAAGAATCCATAGTAAAATAAAGTCCTTGATTATTCAACTTAGATGAAATAGTAATAGTTCTGCTCATTTGTATACTACGAAATTTATATTAAATTCAATCTGATTCAAAAGTCTCCTATCTCTCTTTGTCCGAAAAGAATACAATTTGAGCGGAAGGTACATATCTTTTTAGTTATCATTTTTCTTTTTTTATGTTATTCTGTAATGTACAGTTCCTTTGTTTGTGGGATCATTTTCCCCGAGCCGAGGGGGTAATGAGAAGAATTATAGAATGGATTGCTAATTATGCCTAGATCTCGAATAAATGGAAATTTTATTGATAAGACCTCTTCGATTATAGCCAATATTTTATTACGAATAATTCCGACAACTTCAGGAGAAAAAAAGGCATTTACCTATTATAGAGATGGTGTGATTTGATTCTTTTTTCTTGTTTTTTTTTTTTTTTTTTAGCCCTCATTTCATTCTTACGAGAAAAGACGTGGTTCGGAATAGAAAGAACCCCATTTTTAAAATAAAGCTACGCTTAGTGAAGGTCAAGTTTGGAGATAGAACAATTCCTTCTGTCGTGTATCCTCGATTGATCCAGCCTCAGATACTTTAATTTACTTTAAATATCGATTTTAATATTGAACAAAAGGTTACACCTATAGGTTCTGTATTGCGGGGCAATCCTACTCCAATAGTACCAATAGGCGGCATAGGGGGAGAAGCACTACACTAGGAATCAACAACACGAAAACTTTGTTATTTTGTTATAAATTGCCCTTTTCCTTATCGGTATCGGGCCTAACAAGAATGGTTGGGACAACAAACATCCATCTCGTTCGTACTTTGGATACCCATATAACCATCAAAGATCGTTGAAGTGACTAATTCCTGGAAATAGTAGGCGTTGAGGACAAAGAAATCGTTGGAGTTACCATTTCTATCTAGCACTAATACGATTGGTGTTAAGAAAAAAAACCTCTTGCGGGAAGGCTGGCTAGAGATTTCTTGTAAAAATACCAGCTCCTGTCAGTTCATAATAAGAATAGGGAATTTTGGATTCCATGTATTATTCCCCTTAGTACTATGCACAGAAGGGAGGAGCCGTATGAGATGAAAATCTCACGTACGGTTCTGGAGCGGAGATTTTTTGAATAAAATGAACGACCGTAACGGATGTCGGCTCAATCCGAAGGAAATTATGCGGAAGCTTTACAGAATTATTATGAAGCTACGCGACCAGAAATTGATCCCTATGATCGAAGTTATATACTCTATAACATAGGCCTTATACACACAAGCAACGGGGAGCATACAAAGGCTTTGGAATATTATTTCCGGGCACTAGAACGAAACCCATTCTTACCACAAGCTTTTAATAATATGGCCGTGATCTGTCATTACGTGCGACTATCTCCACTATAGAAAGAAGGAAAAAAAGATCAAATTGGCTAGTCAATACTAGAAAAAAATAGGCTTTCTACATATGCATCGTCCAAAGCAACGATTTTTATCAGCTGTAGCAAGGAAAGAAACTTCATGATAACAAAAAAAAGGAAGAAAATAAGTACGGCCTACATATTATACTCTATGGATAAAGGATCGAATTGATAAAGAAAGCACCGTAAAGATCAATTAGCGAGCTTTTGGGGTCGATACAGTTAAGAACTGCTTACTTATGTCACGATATGGGATATAAAGTTAGGAATCAACTTATGTAATAGAGTCGATCCACTAAAGTATTGAGCAGCGGTGTAGCATCAGATCCCAAAGATAGTAAGTTCTTTTTTCTTATGGAAGAAAGTCTTTTTCAAAGATTCTATATAAATTTCATATATGAAACCGAGATAGTTACCTTTCAGAAAATTAGAACGATATAGGGGATATCTATGCTTCATTTTTCTGAAGGTGGGAGAAAAGCTAAAACTAATTAATTATTGATCCAAATTAGAATTTGAAACTTATGTAATTAACTTCTTCTGGTTAACCCAAGAAAAATGGGATAGATTTATCATAAATCTAATTCAGTTAGCATAGGGTAAATGAAAATGAGACTGCAAAAGGAATCAATTGTTGAGCCGTATGAGGTAGGAAACTCTCAAGTACGGTT